ACTGAGTCGGCTAACCGAGAGAGGAGCGAGAGAACAACGAAAGGATCCGGCATAGCGGTGTCACCTTCTTGAAGCGCCCTTTCTTTCAAGCCAGCCAGCTTCAAAGCTTCAGTCATTCTCTTCCCTGAATTCTGACCCAATCAATTAGAATGATGAGAAGACGGCACCAGTCTTGATTTCAATGATATTGTTTACTTTATTCTTTATTTGAGTACCTTGACCAAGTCAGCGTAGAGCGGAGAAGGTGATCTCTATCCATAGGCTTCTGCCACGGAAGATTATAATGTCGCATCTTCCTTTTGATGTCAAAAGCTTAACCAATCGGGAATCAACTATCCGAATCCGAGTTGGCGAGCAAGACCTGACATTGGCCTTTCTGATCTTGATTCCATTCTTTTGACTCCTTCCCAGGATTCGTATTTTTATATAAATTATCATTCGTTTCGTTAAGAAGTTCTAGCCGGAAACTCTACAAATTCGACAGAGTTGCCTTACTACTCTTATGTAGTTTTCTAAATGTTCTTTAAGCCTACCGGTCACATGCAAATCGAATCCTCGAACCTCATAAAAAAAGCTTCAAATGGGAGACACAGAAATTCAGCTGCCAAAAAGGATCCTATCCCGTATTTAAAAGCCCAAAACAAAAATAGGACAGTCATCCGAAAAAGGAGAAACCGTCGAGAAATTCTATGTTTAAAGCCTTGTCACGAACTGGACTCGAACCAGCCTCTCCAGATGCGGGTCTGTATTTCAACCTTTCTGATCGTGACTTTGGTTACCCGGTTCGTCGCACGATAGAGAAAGCAAGAATAAGCACAGACTACATCCGGGGGAGGGAGCTTATCCCATGTACAAACTATTATCCCTTCCTTGTGTCGCTTTAGATAGGAGGGGTTTGTCAGAGCTTCGGCTAAGCTTCTGACTGGCACGCTGAAATCCTTCAAGCAGAGGAAGACCCTTTCCGGGTGAATCTTCTTCCCTTTCACCGAAAGAAGATTAAGTGAATCTTCTTTCCTTTCACCATTGGGCTATCCCAAAGTCGTAGCAGGGTCTATTCCATCTAGCCTGTAAGCAGTCCCGATCCTCTTTCTTGTTCGAAGTCTAAGGTTTTCCATTCCCTAGTCTTAGACTCAGTTCCATTTCCTTCTTCCGTTAGTTGCTCTAAGAGCCTAATATAGATAGCAAGTTCAGTAGGGAAATCTAGTTCAACTAGAGTAGCTCAGTGGGAACCCTGGAATTCAGTTCAAATCGAAAGGGGAGTTCCCTTACTACTAAAAGAAAGTGGGCATAATATTCTTCTTCTCTTCTGCTTTCCCGGGCCTGTCCCTCTCCTTTCAGCCTAGGATTGGCTTTCTCAAGCTAGGTTTGAAATAAATTAGTCAAGTAGCAAGTAAACTTACCATGTAGTAGCTCACCCAGAAAGTTCAAGTGGGCAACTACAAGGTAGCTTTGCTTTCCTAATATCTATCTAGTTGCTCTTTGGTTGTCAAGGAAGTATGCAAGATTCTGTGGTTGCTTACTTTGCCAGGACGGCAGCGGGAAGAAGCATAATCCTCTTCAATCCATTCCATCAGTGAACTATTAAAGATTCCTTCTTTGCCTGCCTTTTCTTTTCTCTGCGTTCAAGGTCTATCTCTCAACTCTTTCCTGCCAAGCCGCTTTAAAAATGTAATGCAATTCTAGAATAGGGGTCAGTGTTTTCAAGTGGGGATGCAGAACACCCTCTCAAACAAAGCAAGGACGTGACTAAGCGCAAGGTGCAAGGAACTTGTCTCGTAGAGTGAAGAGTGAATTCACCAGAAGGGAAACGGGGGCAAGTCAAAGTCAGGTTTTTAACCGATTCAGGATCAACTTCGAATCAAATAGAATCTAGGATTAGACAAGGTTGCTCTGCTTCGCTACCCGTAGTTTCGGAGTACTCACCCTCGCCAGTTAAGTCAATGCGATCAAAAACAAGCAAAAAAGACGTGGGGACTTTTATCACATTTCCATGGTGTCTTGGCTTGGAAATTCATTCGATCACAACCCCAATTAAGTCCCGGGGAAATGCTCAGCTTTTAAGCTGAAGTCTGAAAGTCTTTCAAGGGCAGAATGCGTCTCAGTCGAACGGAAGTAAACCTTCTTATTTCATAGAACAGAACCTCTCTCCGTGAGATATTTCATTGTGGAAGGGCATGGTTTAGATTAGAAACCAAAGATTAGAAGCGAGCACTATCCTCAACAGTATGTAAACAACCTAACCATTTCTATTAGAAGGCAGCGTGAGAAGCTAAGAAAATGGGGCCTGTGGTAAGCTTGTCTTAACGATAGAGTAATAGCGCAGAAACCTCTTTGAGAACTCAAGATAGTGAGCCAACCCACTTCTTTAATCACGAGTATTGGGTATCGGAACGATAAAGAGGGCATGATAAAGTCAGCGAAGTTTCTATGGTGTTCTACCTTTGCGTATTCTCGGTCCACAGTGGAAGGCTCCGCACCCGAGCCTCGTTAGACTCAGCGGAAGTTTTTAAGGTGTAAGTAAAGAGAATAGAAGAGATGAAGTCCGTCCCTTAGCCTAGTCTATATCTCTGACGCAACTCCGTACTGACGCCTCACTACTACATTAATTAATTAACGGCTAAGCGATTTCATAACCTGAGCTTTTCTTAACCAGCTGACCTTATTTCGTAACCTTAGCCTCCCTTTCTTTATAGAAAGACTAAGTGACTTCGTAACCTTAACGTACTTTCTTTCTTACTTTAGCATAGGCGGGCCTTCGACACTTCAAACGGGCGCTTCACCCCTATCCTATTTTTTTTTTTTTAATTAGAAAGAACGGGGCCTTACTTATTCTGTTCCGGGGGGATGAAAGAAAAAGAAAGAGATCAGGGGACTTTATGATCGGAGAAAGGAAAGGAGCGTGGTTGGTGTATCACTGGGCCGGTAGGGGAACCCGTAGGAAGGGGTGACGACCTGCCGAATTCACATCAGAAATCGCCAACATGAACACAAACGAAATCTTGAATTGCGTATAGAAAGAAAACGAAGCATTTCTATTCTCGGAGCTGAGGTATATGAAGAATGACTTTTTGGTCCCTTTCGTCCAGTGGTTAGGACATCGTCTTTTCATGTCGAAGACACGGGTTCGATTCCCGTAAGGGATAAGTACTCCTTTTCGGCCGCTTTCAGTTAGTGTTCATTGCTGAGTGATCGCTCGCTATTCTCAAACTTTTTAAAAAAGCATATTAAAAAATAGTCGACTGGTAGTAATTTCGAATGAGCAAGTAGGGGGCGGCAACTAAAGAGGTAGCGAGACTCAATTGTGGAGCCATCAATAAGCCCCAGGAGAGACTGGAGGGTGCTTCTATAGGCTCCAAAGGTCATATCTTGAGTCTTAGGAGAGATTTCAGGTATGCAGCAGATGACTCTTCGCGGAGTCAGAGGTATGGTGGTTACCCGCAGGTTACCGTGGAGTCACGTACAGCGGATAATTCCTCAGAGAATCAGTTATCCGGCGGTTACCAAAGAGGATCAGATCCAAGGTTCAAATAGGGGGCGGTAATCTCAGATGCAGCTCAGATGCGCGAAATGAGTTGTTGCCGCGTTATAGGTTGTCTCTCTTATCAACTTAACACCGTCTTATGTGGATCTGAGAGACTCCACTCTTTCTTCTAAGCTTGCGGTATTAGAAATTCAAGGGAAGAGACATCGATCCGCCATCCCTATCATCCCTATAAGGGGCTTCAACTTCTTCCGAAGATGGTCTATTTCAGTGGGGGTGGTGAAGCTTGGGCTTGCGTTTAAGCGAGTGGGAACGAAGGTCAAGGTGCTTAAGCAGTCTTTGAGCGAGGGAGAAGTAGAAATTAGACTCTTGGAAAAGACTGACGCTGGTATGGTAGTGCAAGTTCTAGTACGAGTCCTAGTACAAGGGGGAATTGCTTATAGTATTTGCCCTTTCTTTTTCAAAGGAAAGTTGTTCTTTCTCTATGAAAAATTTTTATATTTGCATTTTTTCTCGATGCTTTGAATAGCCTAGTTTTCTAACTACTGATCCTATCCCTATAAATCTCTCCTTCAGGCTCCCCTTCCATAGCTTGTCGGGTAACTTAACTTCCTGCCTATACCTTTGGAAACTAGTCTTCAATGTCATACTCTTCGAAATAGCGGCTAACCCAAGCTTTCTGCCTTGTAGATTTGGCTTCACATAGCTAAGCTATATGACAAAGTACTTATCTTTCCCTATTTGTATTTGAATGACTTGAAAGGGGGTTTGAAATGACTCCAAGCGGTATATAACCTTAAACAACCTCTTACTTAGCTTCTAAGTAAGGAAATAAAGACTTACGGTATTCAATTACTCAACTGAAGTTCCGAGAGATGATTTACTTGTTAGAGAGATCAGATTCATTTAGAGAGGGCATTAAGGGGTTTTCCTAAGGTGCGAAGCACAGATAGAACTGGGAAGGTTGGGCCTTTAGTGCGAATCTGGTAAAGGAAGATTGAATATCTGAATCACTAGTTGATTCATCCCCTCATCAGTCAGTTTCAGAAAGTGGACACCTATCTGCAGCCTCTGCTTCTGGTCAAAAATCCTCCTCGATAGAGTTAGAGAGTTTATTAAAGAGAAGAGAAAGGGAGGGGTTGGGATTGGCAAAATAGGCGGTTTGATAGGGCATATCCGGTCTTAGCAGCATCCCTCCTCAGATGGACAGAGCCTTTAATTAATGGTAATGGTAATTAGGGCTTATTTATCAGGTGCACATGACATGTTAGCAGTTGCAGGGGCAGGCGAGAGAGATATATATTGACTTAAGGGAAAGTCCCTTAACTGCAAATTCCTCTAAAAGGATAGGATTGATGTGGCCTGAATAGGCAGCTATTGAAGTGAAATTGAAATAATAAAAAAAAAGCCGAATTATGTACTAGCATAAAGGGCGAAAGAGCTCTTTTAGTAGGGCACTCCCTAACAAGGAAAATGACAGCAAGGGAAGGAAAAAGTCTCTGACTTGAATTTCTTTTTACCGACCCTTTCATTCAATAACTAGACAAGCCGGTCGTCCTACAGGACATCTGATCTCCGACAGTCACCGTAGAATAAGAGTCTTAAGAGCTGTCCGTCAGGACATCTGATCTCTTTCGGAGAGAAGTTGAGTCATGAGATGCTTTCTGTCTCAAGCCATGAGAGAAGCTGTGATCGAGACAGTCCCGCTAAGCCAGTCACCGTAAAAGAATGGAGTCAGGGACGACCACAGCGGATATGCGTCTTCAATCAGCTAAGAAATGCCTATAACATAAGATGGACACCCTTGTCACATATCAGCTGCTACTTGGAATCTTCCTTCACATCGCATATACGCTACAAGAAGAGATAGTTGTGAGGAAGAAGGGAATGTAATATTTTTCCAAAAGACACTCATTACTGGTTGAGCTGATACGAGTAGTTTCAAATCGGATGCTATCCAACCTATCTTTATCATCCCCCTCTTCTCTCTCAAAAGGCTCAATCAGTCTTTGACTACCTTGACTAGAATCGGATTCTAAGACTTATATTACTACAAGACCTTGAACATTAGAAGCTCTCCTTCTCAAGCACTGGCTGCGGATTGGGATCAAGGCTTCTTTCCTTTGCTGAATCAGGAATAGCCGACTCCAGGTCATTTTCCCAGCTCAAAGGCGATGACTAGTAGATCCGGGGGTACCTAGAAAGCGAACAAATGTTCCCATGGTCATGATTGTTTACTAAACTGCCCTTTCTCTGATTCCCCTTGCCGACTCTAAACTAACTCATGCTTGAATGTGAACAAGCGAGAGTACGGAAAGCGGCATTCTACTGATTTTCTTACCTTCTTCCCTTCCTTAGAGTAGGAATTCTCTCTCGAACCCGAGAAAAGCGAATGTTCGAAGCTTTCAGCGGGCTAGAGTCGTCTTAAGGCAAGGCCAAAGGCAAGGGTCTTGTGTGTGTTAAGGCTAAAGTCTAACTCCTTTCTTTGTCAACTCTGGCGGAGTTGGAACCTCACTAATCTAATAAAGGGGCTCGAGTGAAACGACTGGATGAGCTAGCTTTAGTCGTGTACGATCATTTAGTAGCCTAGCCTTCTGCTTTCAGACTTCGACGTTGTAAACTAACTCCTTGTCTTCCTAACTCTAGCGCTAGCTGCACCATCTGAACTAGCAGCACATCGAGATCGAAATCCCTTTTTGATCCCACTGCAGCGGAAGAGGCGATATAGACTATTGCTGGGTATCCGGTTGGAAGTGAAAGTTGCAGAGCCAGCTGATGACGCTAGTGAACCAGCACCATTTTTTCTTGTTAAAGCACTTCAAGTTCCCGTTGGCTTAGCCCTCCGCTTCTTGGAGACCGAGACCCGGAGGTCGGTACAGAGGCTGAGTCGGAAGAAGGACCAATGTGAACATGGGTAACAGAAATAGAGACAGTAGCGCCCGGTTTTCTACTTGATGTAAAGCCCCAGCCGTGGGGATAGTGAATTGGGTAACAACATTCGAGATTAGCTAAAGGCGAAAGGCCTCGCCTATATCTGCGGGAGCTACGCATGCATCCTCACTCAATCCTTATTTATATAATAATTCTAATATAAAAAAGGATTGAGTTTTTGTTCATTCGTTCTGAACTTTCTTGCTATTACCCGCAGGGAGCGCATCAACCAAGGTGCATATTATCATATAGAAACAAGCGAAGCGTAGCGATTCGTAGTACCGTAAAAGCGAGCAGCAAGCAAGCGTAGCGAATCACATAGATAAGCCCCTACCTGCCAGCGCGCGGATAGGATAGATAGGGCGGGCGAAGCACGAAGGGGATGGATGTCTGAGCGGTTGAAAGAGTCGGTCTTGAAAACCGAAGTATTGATAGGAATACCGGGGGTTCGAATCCCTCTCCATCCGCGAAGTTATAAGTTCTCTCTTGCGTTATCTATATATAAGAACGAATCGGATCGACTCGACTGATTTGATAGATAGAATGGGTAGCTTGTGTTATGATTTAGTTTGGACTTTGTCTCCCTTTCGTTATCTTCTGCCCCCCTTGTATAGGTTGGAGAAGGGCCGAATGGATTATTACCTTTTTTTCTAAGTCAAAGATCTCGGTGGTCTTGTGAGTGGTTGATAAACTACGATTGCAGTTTTCTTTAGGAAGTCCCATAGCTGTGAGGCTTAACAGACAAAGAAAACGGTGGATACTTCCACTAGTTGGGTAGAAGGTGACGGCCCTAATGAATCGACTATGAAGGTGGCTGTTAACTACATCAGCGCTCAAATTCCTTTATCGTTATTGCCCTGGCTTCGATGATCAACCCCTGGCACATTTAGGTTTTGATCTTCGGCTCCTCAGGACCCAACACAAGATTTTTTTATATATTTCCTTTTATTAAAATAAAAGATGAAAAAGGTGTTGATACGTCCTACCCACATAGAAAGCTTACCCTCTTCCACACATTACCAGTGGATGCTACAGCCGCTATTACTTTGGCTGCAGGAGGGGAATGGTTAAGTGAAACTCTCGACGTCTTGTTTGGTAAACGGGATGTTTACCCAGGCGCCGTAGTCTTGCCTAACCGTTCGGCCGGGGATTCCCCCCTGACAAGAAGGATGACGGCTTTCAATCCCAGGTTTAGGTCCCCTCGTTACGCCGACAACAGGAAATCCACACCTAAGCACGAAAGCATCTAACCTTCCTAACGTAACGAAGTTCACTCGTAAGGCCTCATTCATTTATTACCCGGCAAAGGCTTCTCATTACTTCACCGGAAATCTCCGACGCCCCTACTGAGTTTGCATCTAATAGCTTAAGCGCCTAGAAGAGAGCTTTCACTGTCCTCAGAGAAGGTGTCGCAGTTGAGTTAGCCTTACTCTATTCACCTTTTGGCTTAGAAAGTCCCTCGTCCTAGAGCTGATAGAAGTATAATAAGAGTATGAAGTTAGACTTAGTCAATTCACCGATTCGGGTTTTTAATGGACGTGTCAAGCCTTGAACGCATGAATAAAGCTGTCAAGCATTGAATTCAGGAAGGTTTTCGGGAAGATGTGAAAGTTACTCTTTGAGAATGCCTTACTTCATCCGCAGCAAGAGAAGTAGCTCTTTTCGCCTTATCTGCTCTTATCAGACTGACCCCTGTTGATGCGGAATAAGAGATGGAGCTCTTTTGCGGGATAACCGCCGCTAGCTCACATTAGCAAGGATGGATGAAGAAAGATTGTTTGCTGCAGAAGAAGACGTTGATCGAGAATCAAAGAAAGAAACCTGGAAATTGGACTTCCAAGCCCACTTCCTACACTAATAGATAGGCCTCGGCCAAAGAAGGTGGCTCTGTCACTAAGCAGGCCGGCAGAGAGGGCACTTTATGCCTAAACATGACAAGAAAAAAGATGTTGCTTTACACTTTCTTTCCGTTCCTCCCCATCCCCCTAGACGCTACGGGAAGTTAATGCAAGTCGATAGGTCCACTCTTTGACTTCGCATAGCCCCTGTCATCATTATCCAAGCCCATTATCCAAGCCAAGGGCTCCTCTTTCATTAACAAAAAGTCTATAAAGCTTCATTGACTGTCTTTCCTCTTTGATAGTGAACCGCTAGATACAATCTTTCAAGCTGAGGATTTAGCCTTTCATTCCAGAAGCTTCCCAAGTTAAAAGGAGTGCAGGTCAAGCGAATGACTCGGCTTACCATAACTAACATAAGGGGTCAGTCAAGTGAAGATATTTCTCTCTTCCACCCGCTGGCTTTGTAGTGGAAAACCGTGGCCCGAGGGCTTTCTCTGGAAAAATGCTATCTCACAACTTCAAAATATATGAATGAGTGCTTTCTTCTTCAAGAGGGTTAATTACTTAATAAGAGTGAACGAAAGGCGCTTGCTTAACGCCCTAGGTTTTCTTCAATGAGAGCGCCCAATGATTGGTGATAAAGAAAGGGGGGAAAAGAAGGGCACAAAATACCCGGTGAATACGGCTTCTTACCTTAGCCTTGTATGCTTCCTTCGGGAAATCGATCCATCTGCCCTTTGAATTTCCTCGTACTGGAAGAGATCGTACCATAGCTGCCTGTCCCAAAAAAAAGGCTTAAAGCTAAAAACTCTCAACCCGGCCCGGTTCCTTGATTTGGTGTCCCTCTTGCCATTCCAATCAATATCCTTCAATCTCTCCACTAAAGGCATGGCACGCTAGAGATGATTGAACGTCAGGACCGGTATAGATAGATGATCCGCGGCAGAGAGAGAGGTATGGCCGCACGAGCAAAGGCATTCAAGTAGACTCGGGTGGAGAAAGAAGTGCTTCGATACGGCGATCAACGATAAATCACCTTGCCCCCCGGCCTTGGCTTTTTGCTTCCTTCACCACGGCTACTAAGAAAAGGAATTTGTCCATTTTTCGGGGTTCACTTTCAATCCTTGTTCCACGCTTGGACAAATCCTATTTGAGAAGGATCCTCTACTTCTATGAGTATGAGATGAGCGAAAGCTACTTTTCTAGGCATCTTCGACTTACCCGAAAATCAAACTCACACTTTAAGGAGTTCACCTTACCTTAGGTAGGCTGAAGATTCCTGTCTGATATCGGATTATGATGAAATGACTGGTCCGACCTCTTCTCGAACACCAGATGAAGGGATAGAAATCGAATGAATTTCCTTCTTTCCCTGAGAATGTATTTCATGGCCACATATCTTTCAGGCTAAGGAATGGGAAACCTTTCTCCTATTACATGAATCCAATTTTCATTTCATCCGGGAAAAGCCATCTTTTTCTCAGCAATGCCCTTGTCATTTGATCCAATAGCGTTCCGTTAGATAGGAACAGATTTGATAAATACTGATAACTCTCGGATAGAGTATTAGAACGGAAAAATACATTAGATAATGAACTATTGGTTCTAAGCCATCTCTGGCGATGAATCAACAATTCGAAGTGCTTTTCTTGCGTATTCTTGATAAACCAGCGTTTATATATAGATGTAGGAGGATCTGTTTGGGAAGTAAGAAGCTCCTTTGACATCTCTTCATCTGCAAAGAATT